TCTATTGTATCTATTCTCGAAGATGGCATGCCGCTACTCGGACTCGAACCGAGATGCTTTAGCACTGCTTCCTAAGAGCAGCGTGTCTACCGATTTCACCATAGCGGCTTGCTCGAACTCATAATAGCCTATTCATATTCAATCGTCGAGATTGGAGGAGTAAATTCAATGCAATGTTTTTTAGGAAAGATTTAAACTGATAAATCCAAATTCATTCAAATAGGGATTTGAAAGTTCATTATTTTCATTTAGGGTGTCAGTTTATTAAATTAATTTAAGACTTTCATGTAGGTTATGCTTTCCTGAGATTGAACTCTTGTAACTAGATAGTTCTACCGCGATCGAACTCAAAAAAATGCATTTTTACAAAATAGACCCCATTTTTTTGAATTATTTAAAAATGACACATTTTTCGTACACAATATCCTAACTAAGCTAACGGCTTTTTTGATTGGGTTGAAAGCGAAAGATATATGGGAGATCTATATAATAATTTAGAGAAAGGAAATTAAGAAGTCCGAAAGTTACACAAAAAGTTTTAAAAATGGAATCAATTAGTATCAACAATTCATTAATTTTACCTTAGCTAAAGATTTTCTATTTGCTCTTCTATAGATATGATATAGAGAGAAAAAAGAATTTTCTTATTTATTATTGGAATTGTAACAAATAGTTCGATGGGGAAAATAAAACTCCCCACCTTGGAAATGAAAAAACATACTAAAAGAGGGTTAAAACCTTGTATCCTGTCTTTATTCTTTTTTCAAACAAAAAAAGTATTAGTTGTAGAATTCATTAAATAGAAGAATTCTTATTCCACATATCATAGGAGAAAAGAAAGGTCCATTTCATATTGATTAGCCCAACAATAATAACAATAGGTAATGTAAATTGTTCATTTTTAATTATGAAATGGACCTTTTTCGAGTCAAATCAATTCAGATTATTCCAACGTTTTATTACTTATTTGTTTGTCGCACAAAAAAACTTTTTGAATTTCCGGTCAAAAGAGATTTCCCTAAAGAAAAAGCTTTTAACGCTGCCCAATATCCCTTCCGTTTCCAAATATTTTTACGAATACGCTTTTTTGATATAGAAGTACGTTTTTTTGGAACTGCCATTTAAAAATGAAGAGGTTACTCATTATTATAGTTGGATGTGAAAGACATCTATTGTTCAAAACGAATTGTTCTTTTTATTCTCTAGATAATATTATTTTCATATAAATGTAGATAGGTGAAAGATATGTGAAAATTGCATAAAATATTACTAGAAGAAGAGGATATATGATTTTTTTTTTTCAAAAAGAAAATGGTTTTTCTAGTCCATACAATATTCGTAAGAAAGAAAAATTTGTATTGATTGATATTGATACTTTTATTTCTCTTTCTTATTCAAATCTATAGAATACGCCGTGCCCTAGCAATTAAATTGGTTGAACTCTATAACATAAAGAATCAAAAAGACCCTACATTTCTATTTCTGCCTATTTTCGTCGTTCTACATTTAATTTACATGTACTAAAATACATCGAAAGGTTTAAGAAACCCACCCTTGTTGCTTACTGAAAAACTTTAATCTTTAATGTTTTTGATTTTATTAGACTGGAAATAAATCAATCAATTCCATAATGAACTAGTTAATGATTTTGAATAAACTAACTAAAATAGCGAGTTCTTATTTCATTAGGCCAGGTTAGTGATCTTAGTTAATCTAATCCTATGATTCATATTAGGATTTTTAGTGTAATTCTTTATACTTGCTCTATGACTAGAAATTTTTTAATAATCATTGAATTTTTCATTTTCGGTATCTTCATAAATATATTAGTGACTAACTAAGTATTCACATTTTACGAGTACTTTAGTTATATCATTTGACCAATTGTAACTTCTTGATTTGAATAGTTGAAGTATTTAAGAAAGACTCACAATAAACAATAAGTAAGAATATAAAATTAGAAAATTCTATTTAAGTTAGTACATATCTTGATTTTTTTATTGACTCCTTTCAAAAGAGATAAGATCCGGTGAATCGGAAACACTTAATTAAGAATAAAAAACTTTTTATTTTTTATGGAACAGACATATCAATATGCGTGGATAATACCCTTCGTTCCACTTCCAGTTCCTATGTTAATAGGGGTGGGACTTCTTCTTTTTCCCACGGCAACAAAAAATCTTCGGCGTATGTGGTCCTTTCATAGTATTTTATTGTTAAGTATAGTCATGATTTTTTCGATTGATCTGTCTATTCAGCAAATAAATAGCAGTTCTATCTATCAATATGTATGGTCTTGGATCATCACTAATGATTTTTCTTTAGAATTCGGCTACTTAATTGATCCACTTACTTCTATTATGTCAATATTAATCACTACTGTTGGAATTATGGTTCTTATTTATAGTGATAATTATATGTCTCATGATCAAGGATATGTAAGATTTTTTGCTTATATGAGTTTTTTCAGTACTTCCATGTTGGGATTAGTTACTAGTTC